AGATTTGATTCTTTAGTAAATCCATTGCAAAATGTTTTTCTATTTCTAAAATACCCAATATATGTTTTACATCGTCTATGTTAAAATCTTCAATTTGCATAAGATCTTCTTGACTCTTATTCAAAAGGTCCGATAATGTATGTATATTATACCTTTTGAGGCAATTATAGATCTTAGGAGTCAATTCGGATTGGTCAATAAAAATGTATTTCAATGGTATTTCTTTTTTCTTTTTTCTTAATTTAGTCAATCTATCATGAAAAGTAAAAAGGGGTAAAGTAACGTTGTGTTGATTTTTTTCTAAATGTAAGTTTTGTTCGTCTGCATGTAGAAAAGGAATAAATAAATCAATCAAATTACGGGAAGCCTCATGAAGTGCTTCTTTAGGAGTTAAACTTCCGTTTGTCCATATTTCGAGAAAAAGTATCTCTTGCTTTTCATTCCCATTTCCATAAGAATGAACACTATGATTTGCATTTCGAACCGGCATGAATACAGCATCTAGAGGAAAACTTCCGTCTTGAAAGGTTTTTGTCGGTTTTATACGATAGCCACGATTCCTCTCGATTTGTAATCGAATACACAAATCAATTGGTTCTGTTAGGCTAGCGATATGCTGTGTATTATCAATGATTTCCACAAAAGGTGGTACGATGATGTCTTGAGCAGTTACATATCCAGGACCCTTGACACAAATAGACGCGTCACAAGTTCCATACAAATTGCTTTTCAATACAATTTCTTTCAAATTCATTAAAATTTCATGTATTGATTCTTGAATACCTGCTATAGTAGAAAATTCGTGTGATATTTTCTCAGATTTTGCACGTGTGATACAGGTTCCTTCTATTTCTCCAAGCAAAGCTCTTCGAATCGCAATGCCTATCGTATCAGATTGGCCTTTCATAAGCGGAGAGAGAATAAAGCGTCCGTAATAAAGACGGTTATTGTCCTTTCTTGATTCAACACATTTCCACTGCAGTGTCCGAGTAGATATTGTTACTTTCTCTCGAACCATAATAATATTGTTATTGTGAATTGATTGAATTATTTATTTCTCTTGAAATCTCTTCACTATTTATTTTTACACGCGCCTTTTTTTAGGGGGTCTGCAGCCATTATGTGGCATAGGGGTTACATCCCGGACGAAAGTTAATAATATACCACTTCTGCGAATAGCTCTTAATGCCGCATCGCGTCCGAGACCAGGACCTTTTATCATAACTTCTGCTCGTTGCATGCCTTGATCCACTACTGTCCGAATAGCATTTCCTGCTGTGGTTTGAGCAGCAAATGGTGTTCCTCTTCTTGTGCCTTTGAATCCACAAGTTCCAGCGGAGGACCAAGAAATTACTCGTCCCCGTACATCTGTAACGGTCACAATAGTATTGTTGAAACTTGCTTGAACATGAATAACTCCTTTTGGTATTTTACGTGCATTCTTACGTGAACCAATGCGTCCAGTTCTGCGTGAACCAATTCGTGGTAAAGGTTTTGCCATATTTTATCATCTCATAAATATAAGTCAGCGATCTATGGATATATCCATTTTATGTCAAAATTTCTGTCAAAATGGATCCTTTAGAGTGTTCTCCCTTAGAAAGATTATCCTTGTCTTTGTTTATGTCTTGGGTTGAAGCAAATTACTATAATTCGTCCCCGTCTACGTATCAGTCGGCATTTTTCACAAATTTTACGAACAGAAGCTCTTATTTTCATATTTGCCATCCCTTAATTTTTGAATGTACATACTTTTTTTTGACGAAACTAAGTTTCTTAAAATTTTGAAATCTTAAATTCTATTCTTACGAAAGGCAAAAGGAATTTAAAAGTTGAAAAAAAAAACTGCCTAATCATTCAAATCTTTTTACGGAGTCTATAAATTAGAAAATTAGACGCGCTATGATCGAATTATAAGTACTTTGATACTATCTCGTGGTAGTATATATTGGTAGTATACGTAGAAAACAAAACTATCTTGGCTAAAAGATAACCTAAAACCAGATCTTCATTATCTAAAGGAACTTGGAACATATTATTGAAATTGAAAACTATTATTAGAAACCTATTCCTTTCTCTTTTTTTTTTTACTTTTAACAAAGAAATAAGAAGTCTGGATCGAATTCGGATATCAAAAAGATTACCATATATAACACAAGATTTCTCCGCCGATTCTTTCGAGTCGAGCTTCCCGGTCTGTCAGTATACCCCGAGAAGTAGAAAGAATTACAATGCCCATCCCGCCCAAAATTCTAGGAATTTTTTGATAGTTAGAATAGATTCGTAGACCCGGCCGACTTATCCGTTTTAAATTTAGACTAGTTCTATATGGTCCTTTCTTCTTCCTTCTATGGCGTAGGGTTAAAACCAAAAATTTTTTGTTGCCTTCCTGATGTTTCCTGACATTTTCAATAAAACCCTCTCGTAAGAGTATTTTTATAATGTTTTCGGTGATGTTAGTAGCTGCTATTCGAACGGTTCCTTTTCTATTCATGTCAGCATTTCGTATAGAGGTTATTATGTCAGCAATAGGATCCCTACCCATGATAAACTAAAATTTTTATTTTTATCTAGTTTTAATATAATCAACATACTCTTGCTTTTGTTTTTTAATTAATTATTTTATTAAATCTTTAAATTTGAATTTTTTTATTATTTAATTATTTTTTTATTATTTAATTAAAGGTATATGCGTGAAACACAATTTACTAATTTCTTTATGTTTGATTAATTCTATTTCGTTTTTATTCAAATAATTCCAATACTATAACTAGAATACTAAATACTATAACGATATCATGGTCTCCTCTTAATCTGAAATTTTCTATCTTATATCTTCTAATTTTTTATCTTATAAGACCTCAGGTGCTAATGAAACTATTTTAGTAAAATTTAACTGTCTCAATTCCCGGGCAATTGCACCAAAAATTCGAGTTCCTTTTGGATTTCCTTCTTGATCAATGACAACTGCAGCATTGTCATCATATCGTATTATTATACCGTTATTACGTTTAAGTTCTTTACAAGTACGTACAATTACAGCTCTGATTACTTCTGATCTTTCTAGAGGTGAATTGGGTGCTGCTTCCTTGATCACAGCAACAATAACGTCACCGATATGAGCATATCGGCGATTACTAGTCCCTATGATTCGAATACACATCAATTCTCGGGCTCCACTGTTATCTGCTACATTCAAATGGGTCTGAGATTGGATCATATCGTTTTTTTTTATCTGTTATTTAAATGCAAAGGAAAAAAAAGATATATTGTTTGTCCAAAACAAAAAAAGAAACTTGCGCTTTTTTTGAGTATTCAAAAAGTCTTTTTCCTTTGGTTCTCTATTCTTATTTTGAAATAAGGAATTGAGTTCGTATAGGCATTTTGGATGCTGCTATTGAAATAGACTTTCTCGCTATATTTTCTGCTACTCCACCCATTTCATAAAGTATTCTACCCGGTTTAACGACAGCTACCCAATATTCGGGAGACCCTTTCCCCGAACCCATACGTGTTTCCGTAGGTCTTAAAGTAACGGGTTTGTCGGGAAATATACGTACCCATATTTTTCCACCGCGTCGTGCATTTCGTGTCATTGCTCGCCGCCCCGCTTCTATTTGTCTAGATGTAATCCAAGCGGGTTCAAGTGCTTGAAGAGCATATCTTCCAAAACAAATACGATTGCCTCGAAAAGCTATTCCTTTCATTCTTCCTCTATGTTGTTTACGGAATCGGGTTCTTTTGGGGTTATAGTTGATGGTTCTTTCTCAATTCCATCTCTACTACAGAACCGGACATGAGAATTTCTTCTCATCCAGCTCCTCGCGAATAAAATGATAAAAAAAACTATACATGTCTTTGAGAATAAAATAATATACTAAATCATGGTATTCTTTGAGATTTCACTTAATTTAGTTAAATCTATTTATTTTAATCTATTTTTTAGTATTAGAGTCTTAGATTATTACAATAGGGTATTTGTAGAATAGAGATATAGAAATATATATATATTTCTAGTTGTATATATATATTAGAATAGATATTCTATTTTAGAGTTTATAGATTTAATAGTTCTAGATAGAAATAATTATTCTAGTTCTAGACAGTAGTTATAGACAATTTTTTCTATTTTTTTTTTTATAATCTTATTTTTGTTATTTGTTATATTTGTTATAAGGTTGTAACAAATTTATATATATATTCTAATTAGGATACCCGATTGCTAAAATTTAGCAATCAAAAAAATAGAAAAAAAAATCTTCGCGGGCGAATATTTCCTCTTTCATATTTAGTCTTTCAATAGTTATTTTATTTGTAGAGGTAACCCATAATCTCTCATAATAAAATAAATGGATTGTCTTCTGGTTCCTTTCGCTATCCTTCCAATAAATCATTAAGATTTGTTTTCAGTAAAATCTTATGTATTTATAGGTTCCATCGTTCCCATCACTTCTCTATTAATGGTTAGGTCTTAATTTTCCAATGGAGCCTCGAATAAAAATAAAATTTGTTCTTGAGTCAATCTTCTCAGTCTGGATTGACTCGAGGCTCTTGATTTTTTGTTTTAGGAACGGATTTTTTGAATTCGAAATCAATTAGTATTGATGCTTTACTACATTAGTTTTTATGTGATGACTCATAGACCTTACATATTGGAATTCTATATCATTGATACTCTTTTTCTTTCTTTCACCCTTCCACTTATCCGCATAATTTTCTATTTTGATTTCTAACTCATAATCAGATTGGTTTTCTTTTGTTTGTGCAAAAAGGAGTTTAATTGCTCCAATGATATGACGAATATATCATATCTTGACTCTTTTTTTGGATCCAGATAATGCAAAGTGATGAGTTGGTTATTAGTTGTATACTTAATACTTAATTAGTTCATACTCCGGTCAGTCCTTTTTTTTATCCGGACTCTAAAAAACCAACGAGTCACACACTAAGCATAGCAATTATATCAATCAATTTTCTTATTTTATTATTTTATTCAACCC